AAAAGAATTACAACACACGACCATAAGATATTCTATTTTTCCAAAGAAAAGTGTTCGCTCAATAAAGACTCCAGAAGATATTGATCGTAAATAAGAAGACTTTTTACGAAGAAATAGGAATAGATATTCAAATTCATATACATAAGAATTATGTAGGAACCAAAATAATCTTTTCTTTCTTTTTGAAAAGACGTAAATAGATTTATTTGAAGTAATCAGACTATTCAAATTATGATATTCGTGGAAAAACAATCGCAAGAAATGCAAAGAAGGAACATCTTTGATCCAGCATTGAAGGATTTGAACCAAGATTTCCAAATGGATAGGATGGGGTATTAGTAAATCTGACACAGAATTTAAATGTGATAATTTATCCTCTAAAAAGGGAAATATTGAATGAATAGATCGTAAATTCTGATATTTTGGTATTCGTTTTTCTTCAAGGGAAGATACTAATCGTGATGAGAATGGAATTTCCAGAATGACTCCAAAAACTTCTGATATCATTTGAGAATAAAAATGAGAAGAAAAAGAATTCTTGTGACCCCAAAATCCATTTTGGTTAGAATCATTCACCGAAGAAATCAAAGATTCCTGTTGGTACATTCGAATAATTAAACGTTTCACAAGTAATAAACTATATTTATTGTCATAACCAATAATTTCCACAGGTTCGTAAAAAATCAAACTATTGAAACTATGATAATGAACAAGTGAGTAAATATACTCCTGAAGGAGTAGCGGATAGAGGAAGTTTTGTTGCCGAAATCTATCTTTTTTAAATCTAAATATCCTTGTCATTCTGCCATTTAAATACATTTCTACTGTAACCAAAAAAGGGAGGCACTTCTTGTGTTATGAAATGATACATAGTGCAATATGGTCATAACGGCGTATGCATATGTTGTGTTTCTCTTATACTAAAATACTATTTAGAATTTTAGAATAAACTATAATAATAATAGAATAAAATAAAAAATAAGAAGTAAAATATTATCTAAAAGTAAGAACAAATAAAGAATATATACCCCGGAGACAGAGAGCCCAATCTACAGATCTTTTTGCTTTCCCTTTCTATCCAATTTGGGTTTCTTTTCCTTGTTAAATATAACTAGACTAACAATAAGAAAAAGGGTAAAGATCTTTTATTTTTGCAACCCAATCACTCTTTTGACTTTGGAAAAAGATTATTTTTTTATCACTATACTATTTCTTAGACACATCCGTCTCCAATCCACAATAAAGAATAATTAGGATTAATAAAAAAAAAAAAAAGAATCAATGGTCCACTCAAAATTCACAAGAGAACCTTTTCCCACATCAGGCACTAATCTATTTTTAACGTATAATTAGTAATTTGATCGGGTAATCATTCAAATTAAGAAATGAAGCTCGTTGCTTTTTTGTCTTATTCGAATTGGAGCCATAAGACTCTATCCATTTATTCACTAGACCAAAAATACTTTACTGAACTTTAAAGATTTTATAAAACGAAAAATTATTGTTCTATTTATATTATGAGTACTAGAAATCTTCTTTTTCTATGATTTTATTATTCTTTATTTTTTTTACGACATGCTCTTTTTTCCATTCATTACCTTTCAGGATCAGTCGCGGTCTTATAAACTCTACCAATAGTCTAGACGAATTCCTTCATCCAAATGTGTAAAAGATCAAAGATCATAGTCGCAATTAAAAGCCGAGTACTCTACCGTTGAGTTAGCAACCCGGATCAATATGAAGTGTAGATATGATCGAAATAAAAAAAAATCTAGCAAACTCATCCATTTTACTAAAGTGAAGGAAAGAGCCAATAGGGAATGAAATGGTGATAAAAAGATCTATTTATATACGATCAAATTATATTTGTTTGATACACCATTGTCAATATGAATGGACTTTTTAGAAAACAAATTTAAATAAATTATATATAAATTTGTATTGTGTTTGAAAGAATAAAAAAGAATAAAACTTTGAACATAAAAAAAAAGAAGTAATAAGGAAAAGATAGAGATAGAAAAAATGCGGCTTTCTTTAATAAATTAATAAAAAAAAGAAAGGTACAATACAAATATAAGAAGAAAGGTTACCCCCCTTGTCGAGGGGGGTCCACAAAAATAAGCAAGAAAAAAATAAAAAAAATATATAAATATATAAAATATATAAAAAAATATATATATAATATATATATATAAATATATATAAATATATATATATATAAAGAAGTATGAATAGAAAAAGAAAAGAGGAAACTTTGAATAAAGAATTACACAAAGATAGAGTAATTAGTACCTATCTTTGTGTAATTCTTTATTCATGATTCTTTTTTTTCCTTTCTTTTTTTATCAAAATAAATTCGAAATTCTTTAAAGAATTCTGCCTTCCTTAAAATATCATAAACAGTTCTTGTGGGTTGAACACCTTTTTCAAGGAAATATAAAATAGCAGGAACATTTGAATAAGTTTGATTCTTTATCGGATCATAAAAACCCACTTTTCGAAGATCTCTTCCTTCTCTTCGGGATCGAACATCAATTGCAACGATTCGATAGATGGCTCATTGGGATAGATGTAGATAAAAGATGCCCCCTTAGAAACGTATAGGAAGTTTTCTCCTCATACGGCTCAAGAAAAAATGATTCTAATTTTTCTAATTTATATAAATGGATCCATAAAGAATTAGACTGTAATTTGAGCCTTTTTTCCTTCTTTACAGAAAAAGAAATTTCATTTGTACTCCTAACTCAAGTTGAATAGTTTTGAAAGAGTTCGAAAGGAAATCCTTCGAATTTCTTGAGCTGTCTCTACCCTATTTTTTTTTACTCATTCTGATCCAATTGTTGAGACAAGTTAAAATAGTGTTTCCTTGTTCCGGAATTTATTGTCTTTGCTTTGCGCTTTGTGAAATCATTGGGTTTAGACATTACTTCGGTGATCCTTACTCCTTTTCAAAAAGGCAGCAACATACCTTTTGTTCTTTCTGTAAAAATTATACGAACGATTGATTCCTTTGTAATACACTCTTGATCTAAACAGTTTGAAAATTTCGATCAATTTTAATTTTTTTCATTTCAAACTTGTTCAAATTTGAACCTCTCTTTTTATCTATATTTATATATAGATTATATAGATGATATATTTGATATATTTACAAAGTTGGTCTAACTTATTGATTGTCACTAACCCTAGATTATTCCCCCGATAAATGACTGAATCATTTTTGCTCGAGCTCCATCATATGCTATACCTTTCTATACCATTAGTATCTTTATTTAGCAACCCAAGACAAATTCAATCAGGTTCCTAGCAGAACAAACTATGTCGAGACAAGAGCATCTTCATTCGTATAGAAAATGGTGGATGTCATAATCCACATCCAATCATGTCCTTCAAGTCGCACGTTGCTTTCTACCACATCGTTTCAAACGAAGTTTTACCATAACATCCCTCTCATTTTAATTTTGAACCGTATGCAATTGATTCAATATGGAATCATGAATAGTCATTGGCTGAGCCGATACATAATAATCTACACTTATATACACTTATATATAAGTGTTTATCCGGAAAAGATTTCACTTAAAATTACCCCATATTTTCTCATATGAATAATATCACATGAAAAATAAATCCCCATGAATGGCTAAAAGTTTTTAGCCACTTTAACTAAATACTAAATAATATTAATATACTAAACTAAATATTTCATTGAAATATTCAATTATAGAATAATAAGAGAATCTGAAATAATAAGATATTCTTAATAAGAAAAATATACAATATATTCTTATGTAATAATTATGTATATTTTTTTGTATATTTTTTCATTTTTTATTTATGAAATATTATGAAATATGATTTTCTGATTCTAATATTATGATTTACTTCTTTTTTACCATCTCCAATTGAATCTGATTTTCATTTCTTATTTTCATTGAATTTAAAACATAATTATGGAGTAGAAAAAGTCTCGTGTAAGGTAAGATCAAAGAGAAAAAAAGAATCCTCAAATTATGAAAATTATGATCTTTTCGCATCCATCTCCATCTTATAAAACAAATAATCGTTAACAAAAGGAATCACAAATATTGAAGAATAAAATACTTGAGTAATTTCATAAATAAAGTAAAAAAAAAAAAAGATATGATTCTTAGAATTCAGATTGGATAACATTGTATCCAAAATTAAACAGAAAATTGTTGAATTAAATTTTCAATAGAGAAGAATCTTTCGTTTTGGATGCAAACGATCTGGGACGGAAGGATTCGAACCTCCGAATAACGGGACCAAAACCCGTTGCCTTACCGCTTGGCCACGCCCCATTTTTAGTTGGTCTAAAAAAAGACTAAGATAAATATTGGTTATTCGTCAATAACCAACCAAAAGAAATATAGGACATGTTGTCGCTAGGATTCAACACAATGGATATAGAATCAAAAAGATTAATTGATCATTACTTAGAATTCAATTAAGATATTGTATGAAAATAGAATTCTTTGTATTCTTATTTTATTGGGGAGAAGTCAAAGAAAAAGAAGAATTTATTTATTTTATCTGCCTTTTTCTTTTAAATTTTCCCTCAGAAAAACAACTCAATCCAATCTGATAATTTATTATCATTTCAATTTCATTTGAATTTTGAAGAACAAGAAAAGAATATTTGTTATGTTTAATATCTTTAGTTTAATCTGTCTCTGTCTTAATTCTACCCTTTATTCGAGTAGTTTCTTCTTCGCCAAATTGCCCGAAGCTTATGCCTTTTTCAATCCAATTGTAGACATTATGCCGGTTATCCCTGTACTTTTTCTTCTCTTAGCCTTTGTTTGGCAAGCTGCTGTAAGTTTTCGATAAGAATGAAATCTCTATTCAATTCAAAATTTATTTGATAAAAAACAGATAAAATTTTGATTCTGAAAATCAATAAGATCATAAATAATATTCAGATAAGTCTGGACATTAGGAACCCTCGATTCAAAAAGCGAAATTCTGGTATTTATTATTGAATTTGAATAAGGGAAGGGGCGATGATCTTGATCTTTAATCAGCTAATCAGCTGATTCTTTTTTTTCTGACTTTTCCTTTAGAAGATCCCATACAATATCTAATTATAGATATGGATATGGCAAGAAATTTTTGGTAACAAAAAAACGAATATTATTCATAATATTACATTAGAATATTACATTAAAAATAGAAAGAAATTTGGAGCGTCATGTCAAAATAGTGTATAGCGTGTGTCGTAAAATAGGTGATCTATTTCCTTAAACAAAAAATGATCTTATCTTGGAGATTTTTAATGCTTACTCTTAAACTATTTGTTTATACAGTAGTAATATTCTTTGTTTCTCTCTTCATCTTCGGATTCTTATCTAATGATCCGGGGCGTAATCCTGGGCGCGAAGAATAAAAAAAGAGATGAGATTCGTTTTTACTTTTTCCTTGATTTTTTCATAGGTAAATGTATAAATAAATGGAATAGATGCTAAATAAAGATAAAAGATTTATAAAAGAAACTAATCGAAAATTAAAAATTATTCCAATTCGAAAATATCAAGTGATCAGGGGGGTCGGAGAGAGAGGGATTTGAACCCTCGGTACGAATAATTCGTACAACGGATTAGCAATCCGACGCTTTAGTCCACTCAGCCATCTCTCCCCATTCAAAATGGGAAATTTATCATGTGATTTCACACGTGAAGTCAAGATTGAGAACAATCTTTATTTTCCTTCACTTCAATGATCCGAAACAGATTTATCCAATAGAAAGAATACTTTACTTGTTTGATTTTGTACAAAAGCCGACCTGATTAAGTATAAGTACTGGCCGGGCCAGTACTTCTTTTGTTCCGACGAATAAAAATTGTTATTGAAACAAGAAGACTAATTTTCATTGCCATTCCTAATCATTAGAAATTATATAAGATTCTAATGGAGAAATTATTTCAAAAATTCTATATTCTATAGTAATTATAGTAAATTAGAGCATAAATTAGAATATTTAGTCTTTCTATTAAAATTTATAGTAAAAGTTTTCTAGTAATAGTATTCTATTATAATTCTATTATATAGTAAACTACTATTTTTTGTCTTTATTTTCTTATTCTTAAGTATAAGATTCGGAAATTTATCAATGAAAAACAAATTTCATTCTAAACGAAAGTTGAAGTTCAGTATTTGATTCAAATTTCATATTAATATGAAATATATATTAAATATATAATTAATATGTAGCGGGTATAGTTTAGTGGTAAAAGTGTGATTCGTTCTATTAACAACTTCAATAGTTAAGGGGTCTTTCCATTTTTTTCATATTTCATATTCCATTCCGATAAAAAACTTTATTTCTTAAAAAGATTTAATCCTTTACCCCTCAATAGGACATTTGAGGAAAGAATATACATTCTCACGATTTCTATCCAAAAGTCAATCAGAATTTTCATAAAAAAATTGGATTATGGAGTCGAGAAGCATAATTTTTTTGATTGGTTAAATTCTTCCAATTCAATGAGTATGAATAAAGGATCCATGGATAATAGTACAAAACTTTCAATCGTAACTAAATCTTCAATTTTTGCGCTGAAAAAGGGCAAGATTGAAGCCAAATAGCTAGAAAATGATGGTTTTGGTTTACTAGAACCCTCGGCTTCTTATTTCAGCTCGGTAGAAACAAAATTATTTTCCTTAGGATCCCCCGAATAGAAAAGAAATAGGGAACGAAGTAATTAGACTAGAGACTAGAAATATTTGATAGAATCTCCCTCTTCTATAGGGATCATCTAAAAAGCAAGTAACTTTAGATGCATTCGTAAAAAAAGCTGACATAGATGTTATGGATCTCATTTTTTCTATGATGGGAATACATAGATATTCCATAAAGGAGCCGAATGAAATCAAAATCTCATGTTCGGTTTTGAATTAGAGATGTTAAAACTGATCAAACAACGTCGACTATAACCCCTAGCCTTCCAAGCTAACGATGCGGGTTCGATTCCCGCTACCCGCTATATATATTATATATTCCTTAACTTCATAGGATATACAGATGTCTTATCCTTTTTGATATGCATCCTTCTTTTTATTGTTTATTTTATTCCCTAAATACGTCACATTTTTTTATGAAAAAATGTGAAAATAGGAATGAAGAGCGTCCATTGTCTAATGGATAGGACAGAGGTCTTCTAAACCTTTGGTATAGGTTCAAATCCTATTGGACGCAATTTATTTCTATATATCTATTCTAGATAGAGAATAGAAAAAAAGAAGAACTATATTTTATAAAGGACCTTGATTCGAATCAGAAATCTTTCTCAATAATTTATATGAATTAAGAATATAATAAAAACGATAGATTTACATTTATCTTTGTTCCTGAAGTAGAAAGAGTTCAATCTGTTCCTGAATAGCTTCTTTCAAAAGGGTTTCAGCCTCTTCGGTGAATATCTTGGTAGAAGATAGAATTTCTTGGAATTTAGGTTTCTTCTTTGTTAAGTAGGTACGTAA